GAGGATTTTCAAGATTGGAATAGAGAAATTTATCTAAAGTGCAACTATAACGGTCTTCAATTCTCCAAAACGGAATTTCCTAAAAATTGGTTAATCGAAGGTTTTCAGATAAAAATCCTATATCCTTTTCATTTGAAACCTTGGCACAGATCTAAGCTACGACTCTCTGATAGAGATCGAAAGCAACAAGATGATTTTGATTCTTGTTTTTTAACAGTTTTGGGAATGGAAACGGAATATCCTTTTGGTCCTCCGCGAAAAACACCTTCCTTTTTTGAACCCATTTTTAAAGATATAGACTATAAAGTCGAAATCAGAAAATTCAATTTTAGAATTCGAAGAGCTTTAAAAAAAATAAAAAAAAAAGAAGCAAAAGTCTTTTTCTTTGTAAAACAAATACTAAAAGAACTTTTAAAAGGAAAGAAAATTCCATTATTTATAACGAGAGAAATATATGAATCAAATGAAACTGAAAGAGAAAAGGATTCTATAATCAGCAATAAGATAATTCATGAATCACTTAGTCAAAATCGACCTAAAGGTTTGACAAATTATTCACAGACAGAAGAAGAAATGAAACATAGAATTGATAGAAGAAACACAATCAGAAATCAAATAGAAATAATGAAAAAAAATAAAAAAACAGTAACGCTGAAAAAAAAAATAAATAAAAAGAATAATGGAGAAGCACTCCCAAAAATTTGGAAAATATTAAAAAGAAATAATATTGAATTAATAGTTAAAATTTTCATTGAAAAAATATACATAGATATCTTTCTATGTATCATTAATATGCGCAGAATCGCTCTACAACTTTTTATGGAATCAACAAAAAAAATTATTGAGAAATACATTGACAATAACGAAACAAATAAAGAAAAGATTAATAAAACAAAACAAAATCAAATTGACTTTATTTCGACTAGGACTATAAAAAAGGCTTTTGATAATCTTAGAAATAGTAAGCGGAAGTCAAATATTTTTTTTGAGTTATCTTACTTGTCACAAAAATATGTATTTTTAAAATTATCACAAACCCAGGCTATTAACTTCAATAAGTTAAGATCTATTCTTCAGTACAATGGACCGTCTTTTTTTCTTAAGAATGAAATAAAGGATTTTTTTGGAAGACAAGGAATCTTTGATTACGAAGTAAGACATAAGAAACTTCCAAATTATGGAATGAATCCATGGAAAAACTGGTTAAGAGGTCATTATCAATACGATTTATCTCAGATTACATGGTCTAGATTAGTCCCACAAAAATGGCGAAATGGAAAAAATCAATGCCAGCCATCTCAAAATAAGGATCTAAATAAATGGTATTCCTATGAAAAAGACCAATTATTTGATTACAAAAAAAAACAAAATTTGAAAGTCTATTTATTATCAAATAAAGAAGAGAATTTTCAAAAAAACTATAGATATGATCGTTTATCATATAAATATATTCATTCTGAAACTAATAAGAAGTCCTATATTTCTAATAAGAAGTCCTATATTTATAGATCATCATTAGAACCAAATAAGAAGCAAGAAAATTCCACCAGAAATAAAGAAAAAACTGTTAACATACTCAAAAATATTCCTATCAAGAATTATCTAGGAAAAAGTGATATTATATATATGGAAAAAAATACAGATAGAAAATATTTGGGTTGGAAATTGAATACAAATATTCAGGTTGAATCTAATAAGGACCAAATCCAAATAAGGGATAAAATTCCGAATAATGGTCTTTTTTATCTTCCGATTGATTCAAATTCCGAAATCAATTACAAAAGGGTCTTTTTTGATTGGATGGGAATGTCTTTTGATTGGATGGGAATGAATGAAAAATTCTTAATCTTAAATCGCCCCATATCAAATCCGAAATTTTTTTTATTTCCAGAGTTTTTGATACTTTATCATAAATATAAAGAGAAACCTTGGTTTATTCCAAGCAACTTACTTCTTTTTAATTTGAATATTAATCCAAATTTTAGTGAAAATCAAAATATCAAGGGAAAGCACGAAGAGGATGAGGATTTTTTCAATTTTAGTCCATCCAATTCAAAACAATATTTTGAATTAAAGAATCAAAACAATATTGAAGAATCCCTTTTAGAATCGATCGAAAAACTACAAATATTACTCAAAGGAGATTTTCCTTTGCAATTAAGATGGACTGGACGTTTGAATCAATTGAATCAAAAAATGATGAATAATATCCAGATATATGGTCTCCTGGTTAGCCTAATAAATGTAAGAAAAATTTCTATATCCTATATTCAAAGGAAAGAAATGAATTTGGATATAATGAGGAGACGTTTAAATCTTACACAATTAACAAGAAAGGGAATATTAATTATGGAACCCGCCCGTCTATCTGTAAAAAATGACGGACAGTTTTTTATGTATCAAATCATAGGTATTTCGTTGGTTCATAAAAGTAAGCACCAAAGTAATCAAAGATACCGAAACCCCCAAAATGTTGCTAAGAATCATTTTGATGAATCCATTCCAAGACATAAAACTCTAAATAGAGACAAAAAGAATTCTGATTTGCTTGTTCCTGAAAAAATTTTATCGTCTAGACGTCGTAGAGAATTGAGAATTCTAATTTCCTTCAATTTAAAGAATCAAAATAATGTGCATAGAAAGAAATTCTTTTGCAAGGAGAACAAGATAAAAAACTGGAGTCAATTTTTGGATGAAAGTGAAAATTTTGACAGAAAAAAAAATGAATTAATAAAATTAAAGTTCTTTTTTTGGCCTAATTATCGATTAGAGGATTTAGCTTGTATGAATCGCTATTGGTTTGACACCAATAATGGGAGCCGCTTTAGTATGTTAAGGATATATATGTATCCCTAATTTCAATTTTTGAGTTTCCTATATCTTCTATTGTTCTATCAATCATATTTTTCATTTTTTCTGCTGTCCGTGATCTGTAATATCCATGTTATATGCAAGTAACCCGATGCACACATGTACTGTCTTACATCCCAGTTTAGGATAAAAAATAAGGAAATGGCGTATCAATTAAAGCTATAAATTAATCAGCAGAATCTTTGTACTAAACTATTTGCTATCGTCTTTTTGTATCACTATCCAAATGAACTCAAAAATCGGATTAATTAATGTTAATTGATAAATTAATTAATGTTAATTGATAAAATGAATATAAATAAACTATGATTATTGTGTATACTACATTAAAATTTCTGACATTATTATTACTGATCAATAAAATCAATATCTGTAAAAAGGGGAGTGTCAAATTCTTTTATGGTAAAAAATTCATTTATTTCCATTATTTTGAAAGAACAAGAAGAAAACAAAGAAAACAGAGGATCTGTTGAATTTCAAGTAGTAAGTTTCACCAATAAGATACGGAGACTTACTTCACATTTGGAATTGCACAAAAAAGACTATTTATCTCAGAGAGGTCTGCGGAAAATTCTGGGAAAACGTCAACGATTGCTGGCTTATTTGTCAAAAAAAAATAGAGTGCGTTATAAAGAATTAATAGGGCAGTTGGATATTCGAGAAAGAAAAACTCGTTAATTTGAAGAGTTAGTTTGAATGATTCGCTTAAAGTTTGATGAACTTCTTTTCGCTTTCAGCAATTCATGCAAGAATGAATCGGGAAAAACCTATGACTGTACCATCTACAAGAAAAGACCTCATGATAGTCAATATGGGACCTCACCACCCATCAATGCATGGTGTTCTTCGACTCATTGTTACTCTAGATGGTGAAGATGTTATTGACTGTGAACCAATATTGGGTTATTTACACAGAGGTATGGAAAAAATTGCGGAAAATCGAACAATTATACAATATTTGCCTTATGTAACACGTTGGGATTATTTAGCTACTATGTTCACAGAAGCAATAACTGTAAATGCGCCAGAGCAATTAGGCAATATTCAAGTCCCTAAAAGGGCCAGTTATATCAGAGTCATTATGTTGGAGTTAAGTCGTATAGCTTCGCATTTGTTATGGCTTGGCCCTTTTATGGCAGATATTGGGGCGCAGACTCCTTTCTTCTATATTTTTCGAGAAAGAGAATTAATATATGACCTATTCGAAGCTGCCACCGGTATGCGGATGATGCACAATTTTTTTCGTATTGGTGGAGTCGCTGCTGATTTACCTCATGGCTGGATAGATAAATGTTTGGATTTTTGCGATTATTTTTTAACAGGAATTGCTGAATATCAAAAGCTTATTACACGGAATCCCATTTTTTTAGAACGAGTTGAAGGAGTAGGCATTATTGGTGGAGAGGAAGCAATAAATTGGGGTTTGTCGGGACCAATGCTACGAGCTTCCGGAATAGAATGGGATCTTCGTAAAGTTGATCATTATGAGTGTTACGATGAATTTGATTGGGAAGTCCAATGGCAAAAAGAGGGGGATTCGTTAGCTCGTTATTTAGTACGAATCAGCGAAATGACAGAATCCATAAAAATTATTCAACAGGCCCTAGAAGGAATTCCGGGAGGGCCCTATGAAAATTTAGAAATCCGCCGCTTTGATAGAGTAAAAGATACTGTATGGAATGAGTTTGACTATCGATTCATTAGTAAAAAACCTTCTCCGACTTTTGAATTGTCGAAGCAAGAACTTTATGCGAGAGTCGAAGCACCAAAGGGAGAATTGGGAATTTTTTTGATAGGAGATAAGGGTGTTTTTCCTTGGCGATATAAAATTAGGCCGCCGGGATTTATTAATTTGCAAATTCTTCCTCAGTTAGTTAAAAGAATGAAATTGGCTGATATTATGACGATACTAGGTAGTATAGATATCATTATGGGAGAAGTTGATCGTTAAAATGATAATTGATACAACAGAAGTACAAGCTATCAATTCTTTTTCTAGATTGGAATCCTTAAAAGAGGTCTATGGGATCATATGGGTGCTTATCCCTATTTTTACTCCTGTATTAGGAATTACAATAGGTGTACTAGTCATTGTTTGGTTAGAAAGAGAAATATCCGCGGGTATACAA